GTTAAAATAGGGCCAAGTATCCATATGATTCCATAGACTTCTTTTAAGGATTCCAATCTATAAAAAGAATTGATAGCTTGTGTTGTATCGATTATCATTTCAACGATCAACTTCTCCCATAATGATATCTATGCTACCTAGTATCGTCATAATATCAGCCAATTTCATTCTTTTAACTAATTGTGGAAGAATTTGCAAGTTGATAAAACCCGGTGGTCGAATTTTCCATCTCCAAGGAAAAACACTCTGATCTCCTATCAGAAAAATTCCCAATTCTCCTTTTGGGGCTTCGACTCTTACATAAAGTTCTTGCTTGGACAATTCAAAGGTTGGAGAAGGTTTTTTACTAATAAATCGATATTCAAAATCATTCCATTCAGGGTCTTTTAGTCTATTAAAGCGCCGGATTTCTAAATTCTCATAGGGTCCACCCGGAATTCCTTCCAGAGCTTGTTGGATAATTTTTATGGATTCTGTCATTTCACTGATTCGTACTAAATACCGAGCTAAAGAATCCCCTTCTTTTTGCCATTGAATCTCCCAGTCAAATTCGTCGTAACATTCATAACGATCAACTTTACGAAGATCCCATTGTATTCCGGAAGCTCGTAGCATTGGCCCCGATAACCCCCAATTTAGTGCTTCTTCTGTGTCAATAATGCCTACACCCTCAACTCGTTCTAAAAAAATAGGATTTCGTGTAATAAGCTTTTGATATTCAGCAACCCCGCTTAAAAAATAATCGCAAAAATCCAAACATTTATCTATCCAGCCATGAGGTAGATCAGCAGCAACTCCTCCGATACGAAAATAATTATGCATCATGCGCATACCGGTAGCAGCTTCGAATAGGTCATATATCAATTCTCGTTCTCGAAAAATATAGAAGAAGGGGGTCTGTGCCCCAATATCTACCATAAAAGGGCCAAGCCATAATAAATGGGAAGCGATACGACTCAATTCCAACATAATAGCTCTGATATAGCTAGCCCTTTTAGGTACTTGAATATTGCCTAGCTGTTCGGGTCCATTTACGGTTATTGCTTCTGTGAACATAGTAGCTAAATAATCCCAACGCGTTACATAAGGCAAATATTGTATAATTGTTCGATTTTCCGCAATTTTTTCCATCCCTCTATGTAAATAACCCAATATTGGTTCACAGTCAATAACATCTTCACCATCGAGAGTAACAATCAGTCGAAGAACACCGTGCATTGATGGGTGGTGAGGACCCATATTGACTATCATGAGGTCTTTTCTTGTAGTTAGTGCAATCATAAGTTTTTCTCGAGTCATTATTCCATGGATTACTAAAAGTAAAAAGAAGTTCATCAAAATTTAAATGATTAAACTCAAATGGTATCACGCTCCAACCAAATTAACGAGTTTTTATCTCGCGAATATCCAATTGACCAATTAATTCTTTATAGCGTTCTCTATTTCTTTTTGACAAATAGGCCAGCAGTCGTTGACGTTTTCCCAAAATTTTTCGCAAACCTCTCTGAGATGAAGAGTCTTTTTTGTGCAATTCCAAATGTGAAGTCAGTTTCCTTATCTTAGTGGTGAAATTGAATACTTGAAATTCAACAGACCCCCTGTTTTCTTCGTTTTCTTTTTGAGAAATAACCGAAATTAATGAATTTTTTACCATAAAAAAATCCCCCTTCCCTTTTTACAGATATGGATTTTACCGATCAGTAATAATAATGCTAATGCCATTAATTTGAATGTGGTATATACAATAATATAATCCGAATTTCTTTATGAACTCCTAATTTTCTGAATTCAAATCAATTAATGAAATTGAATTTAGATAGGGATAGAAAAAGATTGGTACCTTTTCCGATCGAAGAATTTGAATTTACACCTAAAATGATAAAATGAATAAAGTTCTAAGGTTCTGTTGATTCATTTCGAGATCTAATTGAAATTGAAACATTAATGAAATGTGAGACAAGATATGCGATCTCTATATTTGTTTGCTTTCATATACCCTATATACCATACCCTACGATTACTATATTATTATATAGGGTAATAGGATAGGGTAATAGGATATATAGAAAATATGTATTATCTACCAAATTTTAAATTTTCAATCGTGGATACAGATGTACTCTTAACATACTGAAACGACTGCCATTATTCGTATCAAACCAATAACGATTCATACAAGCTAAATCTTCTAATCGATAATTAGGCCAAAGAAAAAGCTTTAATTTCATTAATTGATTTTTCTCTCTATCAAGGTGCTTATTGTCATGTGAAACTTGGGTGCTGTTTTTTCTGTTCTTTTCGTTCGAAAATACTGGATTTCTATCTATATCATTTCTATTCTTTGAATTGAAACAAATTAGAATTCGCAATTTTCTACGACGTCTAAACGATAAAATATTTTCAGGAACAAGCAAATCAAAACGATTTTTATCTCGATTTTCGGTTATTCTTTGATGTGTTGAAATAGCTTTACCAAAATGATTCTTAGAAACATATCTTTGCTCTTGGTATTTTTGATTAGTTTGGTGTTTACTCTTATGAATCAACGAAATACCTATGGTTTGATACATAATAAATTGTCCATCTTTTTTTCCCGACAGACGAGTGGGTTCTATAATCAGTACTCCCCTTTTCATCAATTCTGTAAGAGTTAAATTCTTCTGAATCAGCATTATATCCAAACTCATTTCTCTCTTGTGAATCGAGGATATAGTAATTTTTCTTGGATCTATGAGTCTAAGCAAGAGACAATATACCTTGATATTATTGATCATTCTTTGATTTAAAGTATCGCCCCATTTCAATTGAAAAAGCAAATAACGTTTCAGGAAGAAATCTAGTTCTGCTTCCGTCTTGTTTTTGTATTGTTTTTTATTTTTCCCTTTTTTCATGTCTGACCTTACATAATTTTCTTCAATATCTTTTTGTTGTGAGAGAACGGATCCAAGATCTCCTCGACTTAGGGGTTCTTTTTGATTTCGATACTTTTTTTTCGATGGTATCAAAAAATCCTTTTCATTGATCTTTTTATTTTCATTTCGATTGAAATTTAAAAGAAGTAATTTACTTGGTATAAACCAAGGTTTCATTTTATATGCACTATAAAGTAATACAAATTCTGGGAAGAACCAAGATTCCAGGTTTAATATTAATATGGGATGCTTTAGCATTTTTTCATTCATTCCCATCCAATCAAAAAACCCTTTGTGAGAATTTGGTGGATTTTTTTCTGGAATCATAAGATAAGAAAGATCTTTTTTAGAAATTATTTCAGCATTATTAGTAAGAATTTGAGTATTTTGATTCCTATTGGTATCGATCATGCTACAGGCACCAATATCGACTTTTTGTCTAAAATAAAAATTGAGAATTTTCCAATCAAAATATTTTCTATCGGTCATTTTTTCCATATATAGAGTAGCGACCCTTCCTAGATTATTATTTAGATGATTATTAATAGGTATGTTTCTCAGCATATCATCTTTAGACGTGGAAGAAATCTCTTGGTTCTTATTTCCTTGAAATGGAGATCTATAAAAAAAGCATTCCATTTTATTTTCATAATTAAGAAATTTATATGATAAAAGATCATACCTATAGTTTTTTTGAAAATTCTCTTTTTCATTAGCTAATGAATAGACTTTAAATGGTTTTTGTTTTTTGGAATCAATTAATTGGTCTTTTTCATATGAATCCCATTTGCTTACACGTTCCCTTTTAACTATATCACGATCACGCTGATGAACCGTATTTCGCCATTTTTCTGGTATTAATCTAGACCATTTTATCTGAAAAAAATTGTATTGATAATGTCCTCTTAACCAGTTTTTCCATTGATTCATTTCATAACTCGGAAGTTTCTTATCCCCCAATTTTGAATGAACCACTTCTCGCGTTTCAAAAGAATCCTTTATTTCGGGTTTAATAAAAAAAGGGATTCCTTGATAGTCAAGAACAGATCTTAATTTATACGAATTACTAACTTGGATTTGTGATAATTTGTAAAATACATATGCTTGTGATATGTAGGATAAGTCATAAAAATTGTGTGAATTGGTTTTACTATTACTAATATTATCAAGTGATTTTGAAACAAACGGAATTGGATTTTTCTTTTTTTTATTAATTATTTCTTGTTTTCTTGAATTATTGTAAATGGATTTATCAATCATTTTTTTTATTAATTCAAGAAAAAGTTCTGTATTCATTTTCGGAATATTAATGCTAGATAAAAATATATCTGTGTATATTCTTTCAATAAAAAATTTCAAAAAAAGGGGTAATTTACAAATTATTCGAGCATTTCTTCTTTTTAATATTTTCCATTTTTCGAATCTGTTAGCATTATAATTTGTGTTGTTAACACCAATAAGATTATTTATTCTTGGAGTTACTTTTTTTTTCTCTTTTGAGATTATTTCTATTTGATTTAAAATTGTACTTGTTCGATCAGCCAAACCCTTCATTTTTTTTTCTGTAAATGACGAATTTGTCCAACTCGGAGATGCAATTTGACTCAATGATTCGTGAATTAGCTGATTGCTTATTAGAGAATCTTTTTCTTCTTTAAATTCTCTCGATTCATATATTTCGACTTCTCTTAATCGAAATAATATAATTGGATTTTTTTTTGAAAGTTCTTTTATTTTTTTGTTTATCAAAATAACACTTTTGATAACCCATTTTTTTGCTTCTTTTGAAAGTTTTCCGAGTAATTGAGTTTTTCTTTTGAAAACTATTAGAATCCGAAAATACTTCTGTTTTAATTTTCCAATTTTTTTTTTTAATTCCCTAAAAATGGGTTTAAAAAAGGAAAGTCGTTTTCGGGGCGAACCAAAAGGAAGTTCGGCTTCCATCCCCCAAACTGTTAAAAAACAAAAATCATTGTTTTGTTTTTTCTTTTTCATTAGATCTCTCTGAGAGGATCCTCGTTTCGATTTGTTCCAAGGTTTCAAAGAGAAAGGAAATAAGATTTTTATCTGAATACCGTCTGTCAACCA